ATCCCGGAAATATGGGATTTCGTTCCATTTTCGCAAACAACAAGAAGTTTTATATTACTAATTCAATCGATGCTTAGAAAATATATTATATTACCTTCATTGATAATAGTTAAAAATATTGGGCGTATCTTATTATTCCAACCCCCTGAGTGGTCTGAGGATTTACAGGAATGGAAGAGAGAAAAGCATGTTAAATGTACCTATAACGGTGTTCAATTATCAGAAAAAGAATTTCCCGAAAATTGGTTAACAGAAGGTATTCAGATAAAAATACTATTTCCCTTCTGTTTGAAACCTTGGTACAGATCTAAGCCTAAGTTGCGGCCCTCTTATAGAGGTCTAAAGAAAGAGCAAAAAAAAGATAATTTTTGTTTTTTAACGGCTGGTGGAATGGAAACTGACCTTCCTTTTGGTTCTCCCCGAAAAAAACCTTCCTTTTTTGAGCCCATTTTTAAGGATTTTCTAGTTCTAAGAGTTTTAATAAGAAGAACAAAAAATTTTCTACAAGGCTCAAAAGAAACAAAAAGGGGGTTTATCAAAAACGTTTTATTTCTGTTTCTAAAAAGAATAAAAAAAGAGCTCTCAAAAGTAAATACAACTCTATTATTTAGATTGAAAGAAGTATATGAATCCGGTGAAACTAACCAAGAAAAAGGTTCTATAATCAGCAATCAGACAATTCATGACTCGTTTAATAAAATTAGATCTACAGATTGGACAAATTATTCACTGAGAGAAAAAAAAATTAAAAATCTAACTGATAGAACAAGCACAATCAGAAAGAAAATAAAGAGTATTACAAAAGAAAAAAAAAAAGGAACTCCAGGAATAAATAGTAGTCCTAATAAAACAAGTTATAATGTAGAATGGCCAAAAGATATTTGGCAAATATTAGAAAGAAGAAATACTCGATTAATCTGTAAATTACAGGTTTTTCTAAAAATTTTCATTGAAAAAATATACATAGATATCTTTCTATATATCATTAATATTGCCAGAATGTATACACAACTTGTTCTTGAATCAACAAAAAAAATTATTCAAAAACAAAAATATAAATACATTTACAATAATGAAACAAACCAAGAAACAATTAATAAAACAAATCAAAATACAATTCACTTTATTTCGACTATAAAAAAGTCACTTTCGAATATTAGGAATAGTAAGAAAAATTCACATCTTTTTTTTGACTTATCCTCCTTGTCGCAAGCATATGTATTTTACAAATTATCACAAACCCGAGTTATTAATTTGTATAAGTTAAGATCTGTTCTTGAATATCATGGAACATCTTTTTTTCTTAAGACTGCAATAAAGGATTCTTTTGGAACACAAGGAATATTTCATTCCGAATTAGGGCATACGAAATTTCCAAGTTCTGGAACGAATCAATGGAAAAACTGGTTAAGAGGTCATTATCAATCCAATTTATCTCAGATTAGATGGTCTGGATTAATACCACAAAAATGGCGAAATACAATCAATCAACGCCGTATAACTCAAAAAAAAGATTTAACAAAATGGGATTCAAAAGACCTATTACTTCATTACAAAAAACAAAACGATTTTGAAGTATATTCATTACCAAACCCAAATAAAAAAGAGAATTTTCAAAAATACTATAGATATGACCTTTTATCATATAAATCTATTAATTATGAAAGGAAGACAGACTCATATATTATTTATGGATCACCATTGCAAGTAAATAACAACCAAAGAATTTCTTATAATTACACCACACATAAACAAAAATTCTTTGATATACTAGAGGATATTCCTATCAATAATTATCTAGGAAAGGGTGATATTATGTATATAGAAAAAAATCCAGATAGAAAATATTTTGATTGGAAAATTCTCAACTTTTTTCTAAGAGAAAAAGTGGATATTGAGACCTGGATCAAAATGGATCCCAACAGTAATAAAAAAACTAAGATTGGAAGTAAGAATTACCAAAAAATTGATAAAATTCATAAGAACGATCTTTTTTATCTTACGCTTTATCAAGATTTAGAAAAAAATCCGCTCAATCAGAAAAAACACTTTTTTGATTGGATGGAAATGAATGAAGAAATACTAAATCGCCACATATCGAATCTGGAACTTTGGTTCTTCCCAGAATTTGTGCTACTTTATAATGTATACAAAAAAAAACCGTGGATTATACCAAGCAAATTACTTCTTTTAAATTTGAATATAAATGAAAATGTTAGTGACAATAAAAACATCAATGGAAAACAAAAATGGAATTTTTTTAGACTATCAAATGAAAAAAAATATTTTGAATTAAAGAATCGAAATCAAGAAGAAAAAGAACCCGCAGACCGAAGAGATCTTGGATCAGATGCACAAAACCAAGGAAATTGCGGATCCGTTCTCTCAAATCAACAAAAAGATATTGAAGAAGATTATGCGAAATTGGTCCTGAAAAAGGGCAAAACGAAAAAACAATACAAGAACAAAAGTAACATAAAAGTAGAACTAAATGTCTTAC